CCTTGATCTTGATAGTATCTATGGGTACTTGCCAAGTTATAACAAGGGGGAATTGCTCAATTTCTCAATTTCCTGGATTATATATATATATATTTCATTAGATCTCGTACAAATACTTTCTATACTATACTCTTACCCTATTTATTTTATTTTAATATCTCAGAAAAATTTCACTTTTTTATAAGTTCATTGAATAAGTTTTATTTTTTGTTTGTCCATTCCTTTATTGTACGTAATAAATCGAAAAAAAAAAGTTCTGATACATCTGGAAAACCGAAACCAAGACTAGGAATTTTTGACGAACAGGATCGAAAATCATTACTCTTTCGACCCAAGACAAGAAAGGGGTGTAGAAAATTCCCTTTCTTGGGTCGAAGATTTCTTGTGTCGAAGACTAGGAAGACAAAAAATGCCTCATATAATTATTTGTTCCCCGCATTTATAGTTCGTTCTATTACCCGCTTACTTATACTAATATCTATCCCAATTTATTCTATTTGAAATAGAATAAAATTGATACATTTTATGACATTGAACTCTGGCAATAGTAACATAGTCGTACCAATTCAATTTGGCTACAAAAAACAAAGAAAGAGGTGGTAAAGTCATAAAGTCAACTAAAATAGTCTTCTTCAAACAAAAATCTACCTAATTATGACATGACTAGGAATGCGGTACAAGGGATTCCCCGAGCTCGTAGAAAAAGAGCAAAGGTTTTTCAGAATTGATTTTTTTTGATCATACATAAATAATTGACAACAAAAATTTTGTTCTTTTTACGAACCTGATGTCGATAAATCCGCGAGTCTAGAAATTCATTTCAGCCAATTGAACCTTCTCGAACTGTTTCTTTTTAAGAACCAAAAAGATTTGTGCCAAAATAACAGATGCCAAGAAGAACAAAAGACCTTGGACACGTAATGGATCTTGCAGTACTATTTCTGCATCTCCCTGACCAAATCCACCCACATTAGGATTACTCGTTAATGGTTGATCAAATTTGATGGATTCACCCTCTGAAACAAGAAGTTCTGGTCCTGGGGGGATAATATCAACCACTTGACGTCCACCCGAGGGATCTGTTATGGTTATTTCATATCCCCCTTTTTCTTTTCGTATGATTTTACTTACTACGCCCGCTCCTGTAGCATTATAAACTGTATTGTTACTCTTGCTTCCGTCGGGATAAATCTGACCCCTTCCCCTATTCCCCCCTACGTATATAGGATATTTTAAGAAGTGAACATCTTTCTTAGTAGTGGGGTCGGGGGAAAGAATAGGAAAGGCAATTTCACTATATTTCTGACCGGGGACAGGCCCTATCACAAGAATATTTTTTTTATTAGGGCGATAGCTCTGAAAAGACAAATTGCCTATCTTTTCTTTCATCTCGGGAGAAATACGATCGGAAGGAGCTAATTCAAACCCCTCCGGTAAAATAAGAACAGCCCCCACATTCAACCCCCCCCTCTTACCATTAGCAAGAACTTGTTTCACTTGCTTATCATAAGGAATTCGAACAACTGCTTCAAATACAGTATCAGGAAGTACTGCTTGTGGAACCTCAATATCCACGGGCTTACTAGCTAAATGGCAATTAGCACATACAATACGCCCAGTCGCTTCTCGTGGATTTTCATAACCCTGCTGCGCAAAAATGGGATATGCACTTGAAATGGATGTCCGAGTTATGATATATATCATGAGCGATACGGAAATAGATCGAGTAATCTGTTCCTTTATCCAAGAAAAAGTATTTCTAGTTTGCATGGTCTAATCATTGATCCGAAAATTTCTACAATAAATTGGGTAGGTCGCTAGTATAGTTCCCTATCCACGATTCTGCTATTTACCGGAATTATTTTACTGGAATACGATAGGATGAAAACGATGAAAATCCTCCGGATAGGAAGTTTTTAATGTTTATGTAGAACTACAAAGTAAGAAACATTCTAATTGGATTAGATTAATATCGGTAGATCATTTATCAATCATTCATTGAATGATAAATAACTACAAGTGACGGAGATACACGATTTAAATAACGGAAAATCCAATATTTTAAAATAGTATCGAGAATAACTGGAAAAGTGGAAACAAGACCAGATATAATTTGATCATTATGAACAAACCCAAAATCTTTGTAGACAGAACCAATCATTAGTTCCCAACCGTGGGGTGAATGAAATCCGATACATAAATCGGTTAATAAAAGAATCAAAAAAGCTTTGACTGTATCACTTAAATTAGATAGGAATTCCTGAGCCCAAGAGTTAAGAATAACAAGTTCTTCATTCCCTAAAATAGAATAACCGCTTAGAATAATAAAACAGATTATATTTGTTGAGAAGTGCAAAATCGTATGGATACGACCCTCATTATGTATCTTGATTAATTGGATCGTTTCTTTGTGGATTCCTATAGGAAGCTTTTGTAGATGTGTCTCCGAATATTCTTTGATCATTTCGTCCAAAAAGAGGATTTCCTCTAATTCTATGAACTTTTCTAGAATACTTTTTTCTTGAATATCATTCAAAAAAATTTCGGATTGACCAGCATTCGACCAATTAGTAACCCAAGATTCCATACTTTTAGTAAATGAGAGAGAAATCCACCAGGGCAAAAATACTATAGATGCAAGATACAAAAGAGGAGTGAAGGCTTTCTTTTTTGCCATTTATCACCTGTGAATTTTTAATTAACCCACTTCGTTTGTCGACTCTATGTGATCGAATATTTCTTTCAAATATGAGTTCTGGACAAGGTATCAAATCTATGAACCTATTTTATTTGTGATTTTGTTTGAATCTAGAAAGAATACAGAAATAGACTAAGGCTCGACGGCTCGACTTCGAATTCAAAATGAAGAAATAATCCAAAATATTGTTTCCAGATATCTCAATTCATCAAATTCCAAACAAGTGTTTCCTTTTGATGAATGACCGAAAGAAGTACTTTCTTTAACTTTAAGGAATGAATATGAATATTATTGAGATTTTGAGACGAAAGAACTCCTTTTCTATCAAAATATCCAATATTTCGAAAAAATTCCAATGATTCCTCATAGCCAAGAATAGAATAATTGAGAGAAAGATATTGTGATGATCAAAAAAATGAGCGGAAAAACAAGACAGAGGTGGGCCAGTTATCATTATTAAGAAAACTTAGTAAAGAACACAAACGAAAGGATAAAATAAAGGGTCGATTGACAAAACAAAAAGGAAATAATTGACAAGATATGATTTATCTGCATCTAAAGTATCACTTCCAACAAATATTGAACTTAAAAAAAAAAGAGCAATTTCTTTCTTTCGAAATCGTTTGATATATTATATGAAATGGATTGAATCTAGTAGTTCAATTTCTTACTTGTTTCAATTGAGTTGTATGGATTTGGATACGCATAAAAAACCACAAAAAAAGTTGTTTTGTTTTATGGTTGTTCCATATACGTCGACTTTGGCTGGACTGAACGTTCTGACGAAACTTCAGTTAAGTTATGTTATAGAAAAAAAGAGGATTCTTGCATTTTTTCCCTCCTGCTGAGAAAGCATTCGTTTTTCAGACCAGTTCCTTTTCTCAAAAGACTTCAATTGGGACGCGCAAGAAATAGGCCAATTCCGCAGCTTTTTGTTCAATTTCTCGTGGAGTCAAATTCTCATCAGTACGGGTCAACGGAATAGCCCCACGGCCTCTGATGTCCATATAAAGGACACGACGAGCATAAATACCCTCTTTAACTTCTATTCTAACGGATTGAATATCTTTTATAGGGAATCGGAGGAATATACGACGATTTTTTCCAGGAAATCCCCAACGAAAAATACACACTTTTCCTTCCCTTCTATCGAATCGATCATAACCACTACCTACATTCCAGGAAATTGTGCACCACAAATAGGAACTAATAAAGAGACCCGCGATCCCGTAGAAAGACATCACGATCCCTTGCGGAAAAAAAATGATTTGCTGAGACGGAACAAAAGATATCAAATTTCTACCAAGATAACTGGAAGTTCCAACCAATAAGAATCCTAATGAACCTAAAAAAACGATAAGAGCCCAGCAAAAATTACTTAGTTTTCGAGACCCCGTTATAAGTTCTATCCATATATGTTCTGATCGCCAACTCATACTTGATCCGATTGCATTTTATTGGAATTGAGAGAATACCCCAAATGATTTTGACTTTACTTTATTTTGTTTCCGAAGGAACTTTCATCAACTAGCACTAGTTTGATGGGAACTAGCACTAGTTTGATGGGAACCTTTAGGAGTAATTCATCAAATTGGTTAGATCTAAAATAATAACATACCCTTCATAGGATCCCAATATACATTATTGATATACATATAGATCCACCAACTTTACATTTTAGGCATCCGGCGATCCTGATCTATTTGAAACTAGCTAGAATTCATTTACCCATAGATCATTTTCTGCAGGCATAAGAGCTTTTTCCTTTATGTTCGGCGGAAATCACATGTTATACCATATTTCCCGAAATAAATATCTGTATTATGCTACAAGTCTAAGTTTCAAAAAAAAACGGATGAGGTTGGTCCCCTCAGATCTAAACAATCTTGTTTTTTTGAACATGAAGAAATAAAAAAGCCATTGCAATTGCCGGAAATACTAGGCCTACTAAAGGCACAAAAATAGAGGGAAAATTGAAAGTTGTCATAAAATGGGGTACCTCGATTTACTATTTGCACCTGTTTTTTTTATTAAATATCATATTTTATATTTATATTGATTATAATTAAGAATTGTAATTATTATAAATTCGTAGTTATTATTAATTAATTCAATTTGAAAATTCTTATTCGATATATAAGTATCTACATATCTAAGTGATAAAATAAGTCCAAGGAATGTAGAATTAAATGAATGGACTTATTCATCTATCTACATGAAGTATGATAATCAACTTTATTATTTTTCTTCATTTCTTTGTGTTTTGTTCTTGTCTTCTAATTTAATAAAGTAATAAAGAAAGAGTTTCTTACAAATTATCGAAAGATTTTTTAGAATGCGACACAACCGGGATTTTTAGTGAAATGGGATTTTCGGGAGATGGAGAAAGATACAAAACTGTATATCTATCTTTTTTATATTTGAATTGGATTATATACGTAAGACGAAATTCGTTTTATTTGCCTAAATTCACAAAAGGAAGAACTCGTGCTTTTATCTTGTTGATGATGATAGATACTTCTTAATCTTAATTAGTAATCGGGAATCTAGGTAAAAAAAAAAGAGTTATCCGCTTGTTTGCTACAAATAAAATAATTGAACTTAGTGCACTCTACTCGATTGAATTGGAATTCAAAGGAAAGAAGGCGTGGAACTTAAATAACTCACTCAGAACGCTTTTTAAAAGATTACGTGGTACGATTAGGTCGAATAAGCCCTTCTGTAATAAATATTCAGCCTCTTGTGAACCTTCGGGTACTGTTTTATTCAATGTTTGTTCAATTACTCTTTTACCCGCAAATGCAATGTAGGAATTTGGTTCAGCAATAATGATATCTCCCAACATACCAAAACTAGCTGTTACCCCACCGGTAGTAGGCGATGTAAGGATTGATACATACAATAACTTTTTATTTGATTGATAATCATATTTTTTATTTGATTGATAATCATATAAGGCAGACGATATTTTAGCCATTTGCATCAAGCTCAAACTTCCTTCTTGCATGCGCGCCCCCCCCGAAGCACACACTATAATAAGAGGTAGAAATTGATTGGTAGCGTATTCAATCAAACGGGTGATTTTCTCCCCGACTACGGATCCCATACTACCCCCCATAAACTGAAAATCCATAACTCCAATTGCTATGGGAATACCATTTAGTTGACCTACGCCTGTTTGAACAGCCTCAGTTAATCCTGTCTTTCTTTGATAAGAATCAATACGATCTTTATAAGGCTCCTCCTCCGAATGAAATCCAATGGGATCCAGAGAGACCATGTCTTCATCCATAGGATCCCAAGTACCAGGGTCGATCAAAACTTCAATTCTTTCTGAACTACTCATTTTCAAATGATATCCACATTGTTCACAAATATTCATTTTTGATTTCAAAAATTTCTTATAATTTAATCCATAACAAGTTTCGCATTGAACCCACAAATGCTTGTATTTTTGAGTTGCATCGAGATCATTAGAGCTTTCTGTTTCTGTTAGAGTTAAATCACTACTCTTCGCGTGGGTTCGTATACTGGACTTCTCGCTTTCACTACTAGTTCTACGTTTATCAAAAACGCACCCGGAAATGTAACTGTCACTACTATCACTTACAATAGAGGTATCAATGCAGATTTGAGACTGAAGATAACTGTCAATGCAACTAGTAATGTGATTATTCCAACTAGATTGAGTATCATACATGTAATGATTGTATAAGGAATCTTTACTCGTAGATCCATTATTCATATAACTAAAATTGCGATAACTAGAAAAAGAACTTTCTAGTTCACTCAGAAAAGAATGATCGTTCTCAATCTCACAAATCTGATTTTCAATATCAAAATAGATAGAAAAACTGTCTCCATTACTATCCCTAACTAAAAAAGTATCATCCGAGATGAAATTCCGAATGTCTTTGACGCCAAATAAATGATCGACATTACTGTAACTAGAATTGTCACGACCCCCCCAACTATGAATGTTTTTAGCCCTACCTTTTCTATTCGGATCTTCACTTTCACTAGTATTTTCAATAGGACCAAGATTATCCGTTGAGTTCTTTATACCATACCTGCGTTTTAACTCCTTCTTAAACACCATCGAATTAAACCACCATCTTTCCATAGAGTTTTCTTGCCCCCTATTTGCATAAAAATACAATAGATGAATAGTCATTCGATCCACAATTCTTTATTTGGATTTGAATATCTTATTTCCTATCAGACTAAGCATAGAAATTCTATCACTACTACACTACTAATAGGAAGTGTGAAAAAGGATTCTCTTTTGTTTTGTGGGAATCCGGGGGGAAGACTTCACTATATATATGAATATGATGAAATCCCCTTTCATTCTAAATGAAATATTTTTTATAATGATAAAAGGTGGTTTTTCCTATGTCTTCGCGTCGAACAAAAAAAAAAAAAAGAAATATTTGTTCTCGCCTAGAAAGAATTTTTTCGTAAAATCTCATCTAATAACTAACTAATAACAAGTAATAAATTAAGGTTCTATTCCAACACGGAACGAAAAAGACAATATACAGGATGGGTCGAAAGATTTGTGATACTTCACTTAATTCAGGGAAACTACAGGATATATAAAGAATATACCAATCCTAAGGATCCATAGGTTTAATTGTGGATCCAAGACAACAATAGAAACATTTGAGTCTTAGATTTCTATTTCAAATCTTCTATATCTAAAGATATATGTATTTATCCAAAATACATGCAATAGAATCTTTGTATTCGGCTCAATCCTTTTTTTTAGTAAAAGATTGGGCCGAGTTTAATTGCAATTC